TGAACAAAAACGAAACAACCTCATCAACGAACTTATCAATCGAATTGAAGCTCTAGACAAGGGGTCTCTTGCTATGGATGTACTCGAAAAAAGAACTAGATTGTGCAATGATGAGACTGAACAAGAATGCTTACCTAAAATATATGATCCTCTTTTGAATGGACCCCATCGTGGAACAATCAAAGAATTGTATTCAGGTTCAAACATGAACGAGTATTTAATAAACTCGATAGAAGATTCTATCGAAACTCTTTGGATAAACAAACTTCATTATATCGCTCTTCCTACTGCCCTTACTACTGATTACCGAGAATTTGAAGAAAAAATAAAAAACACTTTTGATTTAATAATTAATAATACAGTAATATAATATAGTAAATTACTATAAAAATAAATACATAAAATAAGTAAAAGAAGAGATAAGAAGAGATTCGGCCTCCGCCTACATATTTAATAATTTCTGCTACAAATAAATTTAGAATAGCAACAGCATTCGTAATTCCATCAATTACTTGTTTATCAAAAAAATAACTTAGTTCTGCCAGCCCTCTTATACCTGTAGTTAAGGTTTTTGTATAAATAGCGTCTATGTAACCACGATTATATGACCAATTATATATAAAATTGAGTATTTTGTCCCAAATAATTCTCCTAGGACCCATTTGAACAGATAAATTTTTTAAGTTCAAATTAGTTAAATTGGAATAAGCAGGCCCATAGAAAAGAAACGCTATAAATATTCCGAAATATGCTATACTGACTGAAAAAATAGCATTTTTCACAAATTCATCCCAATCAAAATCATAATTTGAATGTAAAAAGTTTATTGATGGAGTTAACCATCTGGATAATATATCTAAATGAATTATTCCTTGACCAAAAGGAATTCCTATGGATCCAACGAACAAAGTAACTAAGACCAATATAAGAAGTGGTAATAACATAGTATTGTCCGATTCATAAGGATATGTGGAAATTTTTTTATTGGAAAAATTTTTTATAGTAATAAGAGACCCCATCATATTGGTTACTACATTACCAACAATAGGATATACTTTTTTCGAAAAAACAGAAATTCTTTGATTATGATTCATTGTTGATAAAATCAAATTATTTTTTTTTTCTTTTTTTCCCCAGATAGATATTGAATGGAACACATTATTTTTTTTGCCGCTGTAATTTTTACAATTACTATTTAAATGACCTTCAAAAGTAAGTAAATACATCCGAAACATATAAAATGCAGTTAATCCTGCTGTGAAACAAGCTATTATTGCAAAAATGGGTGAATACAACCAACTATCATTAAGAATTTCATCTTTGGACCAAAAACAAGCAAGAGGTGGAATACCACAAAGAGAAAGCGTGCCTAAAAAAAATGAAATTTTTGTAATTGGGACATATTTTTTTAAACCACCCATAAGAACCATATTCTGGCTTTTATCTGGGGAATACCCAACAATAGTTTCCATTGAATGAATAATGGAGCCAGATCCTAAAAACAATAATGCTTTCGAATAGGCATGAGTGATCAAATGAAATAAAGCAGTTCGATAAGATCCCATACCTAAAGCTAACATAATATAGCCCAATTGCGACATTGTAGAATAGGCTAGACTTCTTTTAATGTCTCTTTGAGCAAGAGCTAAAGTAGCTCCTAATAGTATTGTTATTATACCTACCAAAGAAATTATATTCAGTATGTAAGGTATGACTGTAAAAAGAGGAAAAAGTCGAGCTACAAGAAAAATTCCTGCTGCTACCATAGTAGCAGCATGTATAAGAGCCGAAATAGGAGTAGGGCCTTCCATAGCATCAGGTAACCATACATGAAGAGGGAATTGCGCAGACTTGGCAACCGAACCTACAAATAATAGGGAAGCACACAAAGTAAGAAATAAAGAATTGTCCCCATTATTATCAATCAAATTATTGGCTATTTCAAACAAATCCCGAAATTCAAAACTCCCCGTTATCCAATAAAGACCTAAGATTCCTAAAAATAAAAAAAAATCCCCTACACGATTAGTTACAAACGCTTTTTGACAAGCAGTTGCGGCAAGGGGTCGTGTGAACCAAAAACCTATTAATAGATACGAACACATTCCAACTAATTCCCAAAAAATATAAATTTGTATCAAATTTGAACTAGTAACTAATCCCAGCATCGAAGCGTTAAAAAAACTAATATAAGCAAAAAATGTCAAATAGCCTTGATCATGAGACATATAATTGTCACTATAAATAAGAACCATTATTCCAACAGTAGTTATTAATATTAACATAATGGAAGTAAGCGGATCTATTAAGTGGCCTAAATCTAAAGAAAAATCATTATTTAGGGTCCAAGACCATACATATTGGTAGGATGGACTGCCATTTATTTGCTGAATAGACAGATTGGCGGAAAAAATCATAACGATACTTAGTAATAAAACACTAAGAAAAGCCCATATACGACGAATATTTTTTGTTGCCGCCGGGAAAAGAAAAAGGCCTACCCCTATTGCTATAGGAACCGGAAGGGGGACGAAAGGTATGATCCACGCATATTGATACGTATATTCCATAAAAAATAAACCTTTTTTTATTGTTAAATTGTTTCCGATTCACCAACTCTTTTATATTTAGAACGGAGCAAAAAAAAATCAAGATATGAAAAGACTTTAATAGAATTAATAATTCTGATTATTTCCAAATAGTCAAATAAAAACGATTAAGTCTGATAAAGTTTTTCTTTTTTTTTTTATTAAAGATTAAGATATATGAACATAGAGAATATAATATTTGAAATCATTTCATTATTACAATAATTTAGTTTATATACATAAAACAAGTAAAAAAATTATGAAAAAAAAAGTACTTGATTCCGAGTATCCTATGATCCACCAATAACTCAACCCGATAAACAAAAAAACAAGGAGATTATTTTATTATTTTCGTTAATTGATTCGGAATTCAGAATTCGGAATCATTAATCGGTTGTGAACTAGTCCGTTGGGAAACTGAGTGAGTTGCTTATATTTCTTTCAATAAAGCAACTTAAACTTATACTTGTGATTCATTTTATTGATGTTTGTCGATTTGTTACTCATCACTTCAGTTTGCACAGAGCTGCAATAATAATAAAAATTTCTGGTTCAAATAACATATCATATCGTTTAAAAAATTTATTACTAATGGATACTCATTTTTTCTAATTTTAATTAGATTAGATATACTTTCTTGATCCTCGATCAATTACAATTAATAGAAAGAGTTTTACAGTATAGTTTTCTTAAATTAGGTAAGGGTTCTTAAACTTTTCGATTTCTTTTTTGAAATTACATGAAATGCAACATGGCAAAAATAGACAATTGAAACTCTTTTTTATTCTTTTTTACCAATGGAAAGCAACTCGATTTCTATAGCCATGAATACCATGTATATATATAAATATCTTCATTCGAATATAGTTATATATATATAATACTAGTCAGTATAAATAATTATTTCTTAAAAATATTGTATGTAAATTTTAGTAATAAAAAAATTATATATTTTTTTGAACAATAAATGTCTTCCACATTTAACTATAAAATGAATAACCTCTGCATTTTGGAATGGCGGTTCAAAAAAAGCGTATTTCTATGTCCAAAAAGCATATTCGTAAAAATTTTTTGAAAAATAAAGTGTATTGGGCAGGAATAAAAGCTTTTTCTTTAGCAAAATCCCTTTCGACCGGGAATTCTAAAAGCTTTTTTGTACAACAAACAAGTAATATATTATATAATAAAGACTTGGAAAAGTCTTGGAATAATCTTAATCGATATGAACCAACGAATTCGATAATTTATAAGATAAGAAATTACCATTAATATGGTAAACTTAATGAGATGCAATTTTCTATTGTCGTATGTTGTAGGATAACATTTTTGTGTCTACTAGACAAAGGCTCGAAAAATTAGGCAAAATATATCATTTTTCTCTTTACAAAGTTTTATCTTTCTCGTTAGTGGGTTTTTGTGGGATGGGGATTGTTATTTTCCCCATCGATTCACTTTTCACAAAAATGATATTTTTCTTTTAATTTTAAAAGGCTTATTGGGTTCTGGATGCCGAATATATATTCTATGTTTTTACTTAACTTTAACTATAGAATACATTAAGATACCTATCCATAAAGCACAATATGCATTCGATAATGAAAAATCGTTTTAGAAATATTGAAGACAAATTTTCACTGGTATATCTACAGCCTACTAATTGGTTTGACTAATACTTAATTAGTTTGATAAATTACTTAATTAGTTTGATAAATAGTACCACGAATTATGGGTACAATTTAAATCCTAGCAATTGGCAATTTATAGTTAATCCAGTTTTCAACCTATCCAACAAACATTTTAAACCTCCTTACAATTCTAAAATTTTACAAGAACTTAAACCACACGAAAAACCATTCAGTGCGGTTTTAAAACTAACAACAATAGCCCCACCTCACACTACAATTAAGTAAGGTAATGATTATTGAACGTTTAAATAGTAATTTAAAGGATATTTTTAATCTTTCGGCAAAATAAATATTGCATTGAATTTACTCCTCCAATCTCGACGATTAAAAATGAATGGGCTATTATGATTTCGAGCAAGCCGCTATGGTGAAATCGGTAGACACGCTGCTCTTAGGAAGCAGTGCTAGAGCATCTCGGTTCGAGTCCGAGTAGCGGCATATTTCTAAAAAAGAAATACTAGTAAAATAAATACTATAATAATTCCTATAATGGATAGAATATAATTTCAGATCTCCATTCCATTCTTGGAGGATATCCTTTTTAGGATTTTTTATGATATTTTTTACTTTAGAACATATATTAACTCACATTTCCTTGTCGATTGTTTCAATCGTACTGACGATTTATTTGATTAACTTATTAGTCCACGAAATCGTAGGATTATATGATTCGTCGGAAAAAGGAATGGTAGCCGCTTTTTTATGTATAACAGGATTATTAGTTATTCGTTGGATTTATTCGGGGCATTTACCCTTAAGTAATTTATATGAATCATTAATGTTCCTTTCATGGAGTTTATCCATTATTCATATGCTTCCTTTTTTTAGAAAACAAAAAAATCTTCTAAGTGCAATAACTGCACCCAGTGCTATTTTGACTCAAGGATTTGCCACCTCAGGTCTTTTAACTGAAATGCATCAATCCACAATATTAGTACCTGCTCTACAATCACAGTGGTTAATGATGCACGTAAGTATGATGGTATTGAGCTATGCATCTCTTCTCTGCGGATCATTATTATCAGTAGCTCTTCTAGTCATTACATTTCGAAAAAATCAAACTATTTTTTTTAAATGTAAAAACAACCATTTTAGGTCATTTTCATTTGGAAAAATTCAATACGTGAATGAAATAAGCCATGTTTTACAAAACAATTGTTTTATTTCGTTTAGAAATTATCACAGGCATCAATTAATTCAGCAATTGGATTGTTGGAGTTCTCGTGTCATTAGTCTCGGTTTTCTATTTTTAACCATAGGTATTCTTTCGGGAGCAGTATGGGCTAATGAAGCGTGGGGATCCTACTGGAATTGGGACCCAAAAGAAACTTGGGCATTTATTACTTGGACAATATTCGCAATTTATTTACATACTAGAACAAATGAAAATTTGCAAGGCTCAAATTCTGCAATTGTGGCTTCTATAGGATTTTTTATAATTTGGATATGCTATTTTGGAGTAAATCTATTAGGAATAGGGCTGCATAGTTATGGTTCATTCGCATTAACATTTAATTGAAAAAAAAAAGCAGTTACGAATAGAATATCAAATACATAATAGGAATAGCATAAGCATAGATAACGAAAGTTTGTACGAGTTTTTGAAAATCATTTGAATCAAGTCAAATGATTTTCAAAAACTACAAAAATATTTGATTACAATTTTCGTTTATTTTATTAAGTTTTTATTAAGTTAAATTTAAAATTAAAGTAAATTCATTTTTTTTTAACTTTTTTTTAACTTTTTTATTTTTATTATATTAATTTATTTTAAAAATTATTATAAAATTATAAACTAACTATCTATAAAAATAATTAGATATAATAGTTTCTACCTTGTCAATTGATAGTGAGAGAACGAAATCCGGATAAATACCAATACCTATTACGGGTAGAAAAATACAGATTGAAAGAAATAGTTCTCGCGGCCCAGAATCTAAAAAATGAGAATTTTGAGAATTAAATTGCTTATATCCGTAGAACATCTGACGTAACATAGATAATGAATAAATAGGAGTTAATATCATTCCAATTGCCGTTACAAAAGTTATTAGTATTTTTGGCATTAAAAGAAATTTTTGGCTCATAATTAATCCAAAAAATACTACAAATTCTGCAACAAAACCACTCATTCCAGGCAATGCAAGAGAAGCCAGCGAAAAGCTACTGAACATTGTAAATATTTTTGGCATTGGGATAGTTATTCCCCCCATTTCATCGAGATAAACAAGACGTGTTCTATCGTAACTCGTTCCTGCCAAGAAAAAAAGTGCAGCACCGATAAATCCATGAGAGATCATTTGTAAAAGGGCCCCGTTGAGTCCTGTATCCGTTATGGAACTAATTCCTATAATTATGAAACCCATATGAGATACAGAGGAATAGGCAATTCTCTTTTTTAAATTACGCTGACCCGGAGATGCTGAAGCTGCATAGATTATTTGAATTGCACCTACTATCATCAACCAGGGAGAAAATATAGAATGAGCATGGGGTAATAATTCCATATTGATACGAACCAATCCATATGCTCCCATTTTTAATAAGATTCCAGCTAAAAGCATACATGTACTGTAATGGGCTTCCCCATGGGTATCTGGTAACCATGTATGTAGAGGTATAATCGGTAATTTGATAGCATAAGCAATAAGAAATCCAAAATAGAATAGTATTTCCAATGCCACAGGATACGGCTGATTGGCTGATGTTTCAAAATTTAATGTTGGTTCATTGGAACCATATAAACCCATACCTAGAACTCCCATTAAGAGAAAAATGGAACCCCCCGCGGTGTACAAAATAAACTTTGTAGCTGAGTACAAACGTTTCTTCCCTCCCCACATGGATAAAAGTAGGTAGACAGGAATTAATTCTAATTCCCACATGATAAAAAAAAGTAAAAGATCTCGAGAAGAAAATAATCCTATTTGGCCGCTGTACATTGCTAACATAAGGAAATGGAACAATTTTGAATCTCGAGTAACTGGCCAAGCCGCTAAAGTAGCTAAAGTAGTGATGAATCCCGTGAGTAAAATGGGTCCTATGGAAAGCCCATCAATTCCCAGTCTCCAATGAAAATCAAAAAAATTGATCCATTTATAATCTTGCTCCAATTGGATTAATGGATCATCCAATTGGAAATGATAACAGAATACATAGGACATTAGAAGTAGTTCTAATAGGCATATACAAATAGTATACCACCTAATAACCTTATTTCCTCTATGAGGGAAAAAGAAAATGAAAGTACCCGCGAATATCGGCAAAACAACAATTATAGTTAACCAAGGAAAATCATTCGTGGTAAAAACAAGATACACTTACTTTGACTTTGACCCGAAAACCCGTACTCGAGAAAAGAAAAAATTATTAGTTTTATTATTTTATATATTTCTTTTCTCGAGTACGGGTTTTGTCGGTAAAGATAAAAAATGATGGATTCAAGTGGAATTTTCTCGAACGTATCAATAACCTAGACCCATGCTACGAGTTGTCTCGTGCCATAAATAAACCCGGACACTCAAAAAATCGGTTGGGCAAGCGGATTCACACCTTTTACAACCTACACAGTCTTCTGTTCTTGGAGCAGAAGCAATTTGTTTAGCTTTACACCCGTCCCAGGGTATCATCTCTAATACATCTGTGGGGCAAGCTCGTACACATTGAGTACACCCTATACATGTATCATAAATCTTTACTGAATGTGACATTGGATCTATAATTTTTTTTTAACATCATAAAATTTCGATCTAGTAAAGTAGTAAATGAATTATATATTGTAGACACCAGATGAATCAATGATTTAGTAGATTTACCAGAATCAATCTACTTATGGATCTGCTCATGAAAGAAGGCCAAGATACTTTGATTTATTACATTTTATCAAATAGCACTATATGCTGCACATACCATTTTTTTATTGGCAGATACTCTATATTTTTTTTTTATAAACCCTATTTATTCAACAAATTCGATTGATTGATACGAGTTGATTTTCTGTTACGATGAATTGATGAAACAATAGCTAATCCAATAGCTGCTTCAGCAGCTGCAATTGCTATAACAAAAATCGAGAAAATGTCTCCTTTTAATTGGCGACTATCAAAAAAATCCGAAAATGTTACGAAATTTATATTAACTGCATTCAGTATAAGCTCAAGACACATAAGCGCTCGAACCATATTTCGACTTGTAATCAATCCATAGATACCGATGCATAATAAATAGGCACTCAAAACAAGTACATGTTCGAGCATCATTGAACAACTCCTCATCAATCTCGATTCATTTCAATATGAACAACAATTTAACCGATTCAATTGACTAAAATAGAATTTAAAAAGTACGCAAAAAGGTATTGGTAATAGAAAATAGATATAAATATAGAAAAATTCCGTTTTTTTTTTTTCATTTTTTTTATACTTTATATACATGAACAATAAAAAAAATATTTTAAAGAAGAAAAGAACAAGTCTATATTAATTTAATTAATATAATTTTATATTATAAAATTTCGAAATATTTAGTACTGACGAGCCATAGCAATTGCACCGATCAAGGCAACTAAAAGAATTATCGAAATAAGTTCAAATGGAAGAAAAAAATCTGTTGATAAATGAATCCCAATTTGTTGACCATTATTTATCAAGTCCTGCTCTATAATCTGGTTTGACCTTGTAGTCCAAATAATACCGTACCATGACGTATCTGGGATAGTAGTAATTAATGAAAAAAAAATACTTGTACAAACCAGTGAAGTGACTCCATCTCCAACAGTCCAAAGATAGAAATCTTTGTAATATTCTGAACCATTCATAAACATCACGGCAAATACAATTAATACATTTATTGCTCCCACATAAATAAGGAGCTGTGCAGCAGCTACAAAATGGGAGTTCGATGGAATATGGAATAAGGATGTACAAACAAGAACCAATCCCAACGAAAAGGCAGAAAAAATGGGATTGGTAAGTAATACCACTCCTAGACTTCCCACTATAAGACCCAATCCCAAAAAAACTAAAAGAAAATCATGTATTGGTCCAGGCAAATCCATTCTATGTAAAATAAAAGATAAATTAAGTAGAAATTTTTCATGACCTTATTGAATTGAACAAACAAAAAAAAAGAAGAGGTTACCCATTTTTTGATACCCTTCTAATTGAATTAAATCAATATAGGGTCGTGTGGGGGTTGATGTAGATATGTTTATTTATTATATGAATGATTGAATACCATTTGTTTATCTGAAAGTTTCGTTCAAAATTGCATTTAACAAATTTCTCGATTCAATTATTTAAATTATTTAGAGTATAGAATAATTATTCTATTTTCTTTTTTTTATTTATATATTATAATCACAGATATGATATTTATATATATATACTGTATGTAATGTAGTATTTTAATATACAGAGAATAGATAAATATATTTTTATGAATATATGAAAATCATTACTCTCAACCCCTTTAGGATTTTTAGTTATTGTCTAAGCAAAATAAAATGAAGGAAGCTTCGCTACTTTCAATCAAAACGGAATCTTAGTAATTGGTAATTGTTCTTGAATCAAGTGGTTTAGCCGTGCCTTTTTTGATTTGAGTCGAATTCCTAATTGTTCGAATTGTGGAATCCCCAATTACTGACATTGGCAACCGACCCAAAGCAATTTGATTATAATTCAACTCGTGACGATCATAAGTAGAAAGTTCATATTCTTCAGTCATTGA